GACAATTAAAAAATAGAGTTTCTTGTCGCAAAGCAATGAAAAAGGCTATTGAATTAACCGAACAAGCAGATACAAAAGGAATTCAAGTACAAATTGCAGGGCGCATTGATGGAAAAGAAATTGCACGCGTCGAATGGATCAGAGAAGGCAGGGTTCCCCTACAAACCATTCGGGCTAAAATTGATTATTGTGCCTATACAGTTCGAACTATCTATGGCGTATTAGGTATCAAAATTTGGATATTTATAGATGAAGAATAAAAAAACTTTCCTTGGCTTTTCTTTTTTTTTACCCCCAAAATCCAACAAAAAATAAGAAACTCGTTCATTTTTTTGATTGAAGATAAAAAAAAAGAGCTCGTAATTCTTTAATTCTATAGGGTTGAATAAAAATTCGATTAAATAAATGTTTGATATAATTGCTATGCTTAGTGTGTGACTCGTTGGTTTTTTTAGGAATAAGGTTTTAAAATAAAAAAAAGCCTCCCTAATATGAACTAATAACTATAGAACTAAGAACCAACTCATCACTTCGCATTATCTAGATCCAACAAAGCAGTCAAGATATGATAAATTTTTTATATCATTGTAGCAACTGAAATTTGTTTTGCATAAACTAAAAAAGCAAAAAATATTATTCTAAGGTGTGAACCGGAATATAGAAAAAGATGTGGATAGAGGGGTGAGAGAAAGAGAGAAAAAAATAGAAATGATATAGAATTCCAATATGTAAGGTCTATGAGTCATTTAGTCATCTCATAAAAGACAATGTAATAAAGCATCAATACTGATTCATACATAATTAAATGATAGATTTATAGAACAAAAAACCAAGAGCCTTTAGCCAATAAAGACTGAGAAAATTGACTCAAGAACAAATTTCATTAAGAGCTCCGTTGTAACATTAAGACCTAACCATTAAACAAGAAGCGATGGGAACGATGGAACCCATGAATGCAGAAGATTTTATTGAAACCAAATCCTAACGATTCATTGGTCGGGATGGCGGAAGGAACCGAGAAAAAATTCATCTATTCTGATCTGAGACGTAATGAATTAACCTTACAACTGAAATAGATAGTAGAGTAAATATTCGCCCGCGAAAACATTCTTTTTTGGATTGCTACATTTTGAATATTTTGAATCCCTTTTTCGCGAGGAGCTGGATGAGACGAAACTCTCACGTCCGGTTCTGTAGTAGAGGTGGAATTCAGAAAGAACCATCAACTATAACCCCAAAAGAACCAGATTCCGTAAACAACATAGAGGACGAATGAAGGGAATGTCTTATCGAGGTAATCATATTAGTTTCGGTAAATATGCTCTTCAAGCGCTTGAACCCGCTTGGATCACATCTAGACAAATAGAAGCGGGGCGCCGGGCAATGACACGAAATGCACGTCGGGGTGGAAAAATATGGGTACGTATATTTCCCGACAAACCAGTTACAGTAAGACCCACAGAAACACGTATGGGTTCAGGTAAAGGCTCTCCAGAATATTGGGTAGCTGTTGTTAAACCAGGTCGAATACTTTATGAAATGGGTGGAGTCGCAGAAAATATAGCCAGAAAAGCCATTTCAATAGCAGCATCCAAAATGCCTATCAAAACTCAATTTCTTATTTTGGGATAAGAATGTAGAATCAAAGAAAATAAATCCTGGGAATGAAAAATGCAAGGTTTTTTTTTTTTTTTTTGACAAAAAATATTTCTTTCTTTTTCTTCGCCCTTTGCATTGAAAGAACAAATAAAAAAATGATTCAACCCCAGACACGTTTGAATGTAGCAGATAATAGTGGGGCTCGAGAATTGATGTGTATTCGAATCATAGGAGCTAGTAACCGCCGATATGCTTATATCGGTGACGTTATTGTTGCTGTGATTAAAGAAGCAGTACCAAACATGCCCCTAGAAAGATCAGAAGTGGTCAGAGCTGTAATTGTACGTACCTGCAAAGAACTTAAACGCGACAATGGTATGCTAATACGATATGATGACAATGCCGCAGTTGTCATTGATCAAGAAGGAAATCCTAAAGGAACTCGCGTTTTTGGTGCGATCGCCCGGGAATTGAGACATTTAAATTTTACTAAAATAGTTTCATTGGCGCCCGAGGTATTATAATAGTCTTAAAATATAAGATGAGACTATGATATAGTTATAGTCGGGTATTGGAAAGAAATAGATTCAAATTAATTTAGTAGATTGTGTTTCACGCATATACCTTTAATTTAATAATAATAATATAATTTTTTTCATAAAAAAAAAAATTAAGTAAAAAAACATGTTGATTATATAAAAATTCGGGGGCAACAAGAATTTTAGTCCATCATGAGTAGGGACACTATTGCTGATATACTAACCTCTATACGTAATGCAGATATGGATAAAAAAAGAGTAGTTCGAATAGCATCTACTAATATCACTGAAAACATTGTTAAAATCCTTTTACGAGAAGGTTTTATCGAAAATGTGAGGAAACATCGAGAAAGCGACAAATA